AAATGGGACGGGAGATGCTTTACTAAAAGATGCGAATACATGGAGGAAGAGTACACTGCTACTCCAACTTCTACTGCATCTAATCTTTATATCCTTGCCCTAACTTGAGGATAAGACTAGTCTTGCTCACTCACTGAGTGCAACAAAAGCCCTAAAACTTCAATTGAAGGGGTTTAATTGAGCACTCCAACAGGAACTTATTCCCCAGTGAACCTCTCTGAATTTGAATCTCTCTATGAATCATATGCGGGAGATATTGAAGCAAAACTAGAATGCGCTCTTACTTCATCCCTGGTCTTGGAGGAATACCCTTGTAAGGACACTAGTATCAAGGACATGCCCAGAGGAAACTGCTGGTGATGGAGTCAGTTAAGAAGACTCGGTTGTTGGAGAAGAAGGTTTTTGCACTCATAGGCATCTTCCAGATCTGACGGTGACTGGGTAAGTTTTTTGAAGTTTGCTACTCTGCGTACTGTAACTCACTAAATTGACTTCATCATTCCTAGTAGGCCTAACAATTCTATAAAATATAGCCTTCACCTTCAATAGGAAGAGGGCTGTGTTCGGTTAACGATGAAAAGGGTGTAATACTAAGAAGATGTTCCTCTAGTGCTTCCATCGAGCACTATACTATACAGAAGAAGACCTAAAGTGAATTCTTCTTCAGCCGCATGCCTGTGTATCAAGCTTCAAATCGCCACTTTTCACTTGACTATCGTCGCATAGCTAAAATAAATACACCTATATAAATAGTCATTTCATCCTTCTCATTCACCAGCAGGGACCATAAAGCGGATTGGGCTAACGTAGATGCGAGGAGTTGAAATGACAGTAGCTATCTTCGTCGGGTGAGCAAAAAGCATTGACTTTGCGCCCGCCGTTCCTACTAATCTTACTCCAACAAATGAATAAGAGGCCACTTACTTGGTAGAACTTGAATCAGATTAATTCTCGGCTTCTAAAACCCTCGCTCCACAAAAGAAATTCTTCGTTGGTCCCATGCTACCACGCCTACCTCTAATTAAGCAATGCTTGTGAATAGCGGAAGTCCTACTGCCGGATCAATCTCTTCTACTATTGTCTTTTCCTTTTCTCTGATCGGCACAAAGGAAATAGAAGTAGTAAGGCCACTTCTCTGCGCCAGGAGCCCTTTTATCTGACGTTCTTGGCATCTCGGGTCTATCTGTCAGCAGCGAGGGCAATCGGAGCTTTAAAGCGGCTCTATCCGGGCCTTTCCCTCCTTTCCTTTTGATCAACATCCGGGCACAACAAAGGATAGTATTGGTCTTCGAAGCTTGCCTGGTCTTCTTCTTTTCTTCCTTTGACCGACCCAAGGGGACAAAGGAGTTAGCAGTTCAAGGTCAAGGCCCAAGCCAAGGGAGTTCGTAGCTGCAGCTGAGGTCCTGTCCTTTTCCCTAGAGGAAGAAGAGTAAGACTTCGGCATTTGTAGTTATTAGTGTGACATTAGTCGAATTATTAGTCCGTATTAGTGCGGCTAGAAGCCTCGCTTTCAAGTTTGAGGAAGAACGATTGAACACTTAGAAAAATCTTTCACAAGGAAATTCAATAGCAACTGGCTCCTTTCCTTGTTGTCGGGTTGAGTTCTAGCCCTCTCAATTCCTTCATGATCTTATTAGACTGGCACGAAACCCTACTATTAAGAACAAGGAAGTCTCAACTCCCAAACCCCTAAATATACTTCCCAAGAGCGATAACAACCCTATCTGACTACCCCTTGCACCAATTCAATTTGTGCCTTCTCTTTCCAAAGGATGCCTTCCTTTCTAGGTACCCCCGGGATCTACTAGGCATCGCCTTGAGTCTGCCGTTCCTAGTTAGACCATTTCCTAATACTGATCCTATTGCCTTTACTCCTACTGCCCTACCACCGGCAAGAACAGCGGATTCCATAGCTGCCTACTCGTGATCTTCCTTTAGCTGGGCACGCACCTTGTCAGTAAGATGTGAAGCTGTTCACTCTGCTTTCCCTGGTTCAGACAGATTCCCAAGCTAGGTTGTAGCCACGACGGAACGAACGAAGTGAGAACTAAAGTAGCCTTTCTTTCTTAACAGTACAAGATTCACATAAAAAGGCTTTCAACAAGGCCCACCAATCCTTCTATGAACTGGATTCCCACGCCTGAGCACATAGTGGAGTTGAGCCATGCAGGGCTCCCGAGGCTGTTACCGAATGACCGAATGCATCTTTTATGGTCTATGCTCGGCTGAAGTAATCAGATGGTACTCAATACTATCATTCACTTTTTTCGTATCCTACTGGCCGAGGCGAACCCGGGGTCAAAGACCTGAAAAGGGAGGCCAATTAAAACAGGAAGAAAACTCTCATTGTGTGGCGGTAAATTAAGCTTGCAACAGGGTTGAAGGTGGAAGAAGCCCTTTACTTTAATTTAAGCAAATCACTCTCTCCCAGATAGACCTATTTTAGTGAAATAAAGTTTAAGGGAAAAAAATCTTATCTAAAATGGAATTGGAAGACTTAGATGGCTTATGTAATAGCCTACTTTTTATACGAATTTAGATAGGTAGGGTAGGAATAGACGGGCTAAGAGATTAAACCACACAAGATCTCCCGGGCGAATGGACCAATCACTGATAGTTTTTGTTGCAGCCTCACTTTGATGCGACTGCCTTCCGACTGAAGAAGGAGGTCTCAGCAGTGCTAAAAAGCGTATCGATCTTTTAAGCAAGGGGTCATTCTTCTTTATATTGTTCCAGTTCCAAGGCAGTCATTGACGGGAATAAGTCGGAATAGCGAGTCCTCCCTAAGGGGAGAGGAGACCGAGACTGTTCCGGTCCTTACTGATGAACCCTCCTGCGGTAACGGTGCGGGGCAAGGTAACATGCCATAACATACTGCGACGGTGGCTCCATACGGGATAACAATATAGCTTTGTTTCTGTTGTTTTTAGGGTTCGGAGAGTGTCTTACTCTATTCCTGCCAAGGAATGGACGAAGGGGCTACAGATCTCTGTAGCTGAGTGGACACTTCTTGGACAAGACGTATCTGCTCCCCTGAGTGGATGAGAAAGCCCAATCTTGATTGTTTGTACATGGGGAAAGGGGGTTAAAAGGACGACTTGGGACTTTTGCTTTCGGTAGGGGCTAGACTTAATACCAAGCCAACCTGTCTTCAAGAAGCTTAACTATCTTTGGTAGAGGTTTTCTGGAATTAAATCTACTCTTACTTTCCCACTCGAGTCCTTGCTTTTCTTTCTCTTACTTCGAAAGTAGCTGCTTCAGTACCTGGTTTATCCTACCAGTAAGTAGTTATATGCTTGTCTCAAAGATTAAGCTAAGCCATGCATGTGTTAAGTATGAACTAATTCTTACTGTGAAACTGCGAATGGCTCAAACGAAGTGAAAACGCGAAAACCCCAACTTTGCCGCAGAGGATGGACGGCCGAGCGAGAAAAGAGGGCTCACGGAAGGGAGAAGAATACCACCTTAGTAGAGTCCTTCTAGCTCCTTGTAGCAGTAACAGGCACGTATCGAAAGAGCAAAGGCAGAGGTAAGATGAAAGCCCAGATGAGAAGTTTTTCTAGGAGTAGTGGAATGATAGAGAAAAAGACTTCCGTAGGGAAGCAGAGCGAGAGAACGACGACAGCCAATACCCGTAGATATATCCTCCTCACATTGAGTCATATTGAGCGGGATCAATCTGAGGATTTTAATTGGAAGAGTACAGGAGTGCTTTGTATGCCAATCTATTGTTGTCTAGGAACTAGGAAAAGAATATCTGTCCCTGCGCCCGCTTGAGCCCCTTTTTTCCCACCTTCTCGGCACAACACAAAAGGTCAGTTAATAGGCCGGCTAGTCGGAGAGCAGACTCCTAAGGAAAACAAGTAAGTCCCCTTAGCTAACCTTACCTAGTGGCATTACCTACTCTGAAGAACCGACTAGAGCTCCTTCTTTACTTTACGGACTTACTGCTAAAGTAGTCCCACAGCTTCTTCTTTCGGTTTAGTTAGCGAACTTCCCCCATTCATTCCCCGAGGCTGAAACCGCATCATCTTCTTACCTTTCGTTTCTTGCTTCTCAGCTTGCTTTACTTTGACTACCAAAGACAAAGCCAATAAACCGGATGCGCGTTAGCTTGCTCGCTAGCTGCATATTGAAGATGTGCACTTAGCAGTAGGAATTGGGTATAGAGCTCCTTTCCTTGCGGCCTAGCGCTAGCGTAGGGAAAGAGATTTCGCTTTGGCTTTGCTTTGGTTCGCTTGAGAGGGTCAAAAGAAATGAAAGAACCATTCGATTCGCTATGAAGAATGTGAATAAATCGATTAGCACCTTAGGAATGAACACCTTCCGACCAGGCCTTACTATAACCAACCTCACAGATCCAACTCAATCTTTTACACCGATGTATCGACCAGGTCATCAAAAAGACTGCTAAATCTTTCCGAAGTGAGAGAAGGAGGGAAGGCGCGCTACAACTAAGATAACAGCCAGCTGAAAAACGTTAGCTAGCTAGGCTAGCGCGCAATGGCTTTCTCTGATTCTGATAGGGGCTCGCTTCTTCAAGCTTCCGCCCAACCGGCAAGGTGCTGCTCGCTTTCTCTGAGCCACTAGTGGCTTATGTAGTGGTCGGCATTCCTACGTGCTCCTCCTTGCCCCTACTTAAGAATCCAAAGGTGGCCTTTGGATGTTGTCGTGACCGCTTAGGCTTGGTTGATTTTGTCAGAAAAGAAAGTAGGTTTCTGGGGTTCATTGATTAGTACACCTCCGGTGCTGGTAAGGTCGGGACCGTGGTCGTCCGTCTCCGGTTTGCCGGCCGATAAGATCTCTGAGATTGACCAGCCAGCTGGGTTGGTTTGGCTATTCTTTTCTATTGAAAAGGAGTCAGCTGTCTGCGCGAGTCACCTTCTTATAGGCGTAGCTGGACGACACGGCATTTTCGTTCAAATAGAATATAGGCCGGACGTACTTGTGATGGTTCCCAAGGATTCAATATGACCACTTAACTTAGGTCTACGTTGCCA